ACGCAACGATGATTTTTCTCAACAAACCATAAAGATATTGGAACATTATATTTTATCTTCGGAGCTTGAGCAGGGATAGTAGGAACTTCATTAAGATTAATCATTCGAACAGAATTAGGTCAACCTGGAAGACTTATCGGAGATGATCAAATTTATAATGTAATCGTAACCGCGCATGCCTTTGTAATAATTTTCTTTATAGTAATACCAATTATAATTGGGGGATTCGGAAATTGGCTTGTCCCACTTATATTAGGAGCTCCTGATATAGCTTTCCCCCGTATAAACAACATAAGATTTTGACTTCTACCATTTTCCCTTACACTCCTCCTAACAAGAGGAATAGTAGAAAGTGGAGTAGGAACTGGATGAACTGTATACCCCCCTTTAGCCGCAACTATCGCCCACGCAGGGGCTTCAGTTGATTTAGGAATTTTTTCCCTCCATCTGGCTGGTGTCTCATCAATCCTAGGAGCAGTAAACTTTATAACCACCGCTATCAATATACGAACAAAAGGTATATCTATAGATCGAATACCCCTATTTGTCTGATCAGTCTTTATTACAGCTGTACTGTTACTACTCTCCCTACCAGTTCTTGCAGGAGCCATCACTATACTCCTTACAGATCGAAATTTAAATACAACCTTTTTTGACCCTGCTGGAGGAGGGGACCCTATCCTATATCAACATTTATTCTGATTTTTTGGACACCCTGAAGTCTATATTCTTATTCTCCCAGCCTTCGGGATAATCTCTCATATTGTTGCCCAAGAATCAGGTAAAAAAGAAGCTTTTGGGACCCTAGGTATAATCTATGCTATAACAGCTATCGGAATTCTAGGGTTTCTAGTTTGAGCCCATCATATATTCACAGTAGGTATAGACGTAGATACACGAGCCTACTTTACATCCGCTACTATAATTATTGCTATTCCAACCGGAATTAAAATCTTTAGTTGATTAAGAACCCTCCAAGGCTCCCAGTTTTCCTATTCTCCTTCCCTCCTATGAGCATTAGGATTTATTTTCCTATTCACAGTAGGGGGTCTAACAGGAGTAATTCTAGCTAACTCATCTATTGATATCATTCTACACGATACATACTACGTAGTAGCTCACTTTCACTATGTCTTATCTATAGGAGCAGTATTTGGGATTTTCGCAGGGATTGTACACTGATTCCCCTTATTTACAGGATTCTCCTTAAATCCTAAATGACTGGGTCCCCATTTCCTTTCTATATTCCTAGGAGTAAATCTTACATTCTTCCCCCAACATTTTCTAGGCTTAAACGGAATACCCCGACGATATTCAGATTACCCTGACGCATTCACAACATGAAATATCCTCTCATCGATTGGATCCTTAATTTCCCTCACAGCAGTCTTATGATTCATAATTATTGTATGAGAAGCTTTTATACTTAAACGATCTGTCTCATTCTCACCATTCCTTAGAACCTCTATTGAATGACAACATCCATACCCCCCCGCTGACCACAGATACGCAGAGATCCCCCTAATCTCTAGCTACCTAAAATGACAGATAAATGTATAGGATTTAAGCTCCTACAATGAAGGAATCTCTTCTTTTAGAAATGGCAACATGAAGATACCTAGGATTTCAAGACAGTGCTTCTCCCCTTATAGAACAACTAATCTATTTTCACGATCATACTATATTTATTTTAATCCTCATTACCACCCTAGTAGGTTATATTATATTGAACTCATCCTATAACTCCCTTATCAATCGATACCTCCTTGAAAACCAAACTATCGAAATTATTTGAACTATTTTACCTTCAATTATCCTAATCTTTATCGCCCTGCCTTCTCTCCGTCTTCTTTATCTCTTGGACGAGACAAATAACTCTAGAGTTACCCTGAAAACTATTGGGCACCAATGGTACTGATCCTACGAATACTCGGACTTTCTAGGAGTAGAGTTTGATTCTTATATAAGATCCCCCTCGAATCAAGCTCTATCAGAATTTCGATTACTAGATGTAGACAACCGAACCACTCTCCCATTTAATGCCCAAATTCGACTCATCATCAGAGCCGCCGATGTTATCCACTCATGAACCATTCCCGCATTAGGGGTCAAAGCTGACGCAGTTCCAGGCCGCCTTAATCAAGTAAGATTTTTAATTAATCGACCAGGCCTATTTTACGGCCAATGTTCAGAAATCTGTGGGGCTAACCACAGATTCATACCGATTGTAATCGAAAGAGTTTCAATTAATTCGTTCTTAGATTGAATTTCCTCTAATTCCGAACTATTCCCCCACTAGCACCTGAGGGCATGAGATACTTTATAAAAAGATTAGGTCTTTTAAACCTAAAACAGTAGCATCTACTTCTTATGGTAAAAATTAGTTAATATATAATATAAGTTTGTCAGACTTAAGTAATCTTTCACGATATTTTTATATGCCTCAGATAAGACCTCTTCTCTGATTAAATTTGCTTTTCATATTTATCCTAGGATTTTTTTTATTCTCTGTCTTTAATTTCTTCATTAAGCCTCCCCTAAAAATCCTTTGCGACTCTCCCAAATTAATTAAACCTGAAAAATCCTGAAAATGATAACCAGATTATTTTCTATCTTTGAACCCTCTTCAAGAATCTTATCTATCCACTTAAATTGGATCTCAACCTTTATTGGCCTATATTTTATCCCTATATTTTACTGAATCTCCCCCTCCCGATGATCTATTTTATGGTCACTAATCATCAAAACACTTCATAATGAATTTAAACCTATCCTTAAACTCTCAAACCTTAGGTCATCCCTCTTATTTATTTCCCTCTTCAGTTTTATCCTGTTTAACAATTTTCTAGGGTTACTTCCCTATATCTTTACAAGATCCAGACACCTGGCCATAACCCTTTCTCTAGCTCTCCCTTTATGACTGTCATTTATCCTATTTGGGTGAATCAACCATACCCAACATATATTTGCTCACTTAGTGCCCCAAGGTACACCAAATATTCTGATACCTTTCATAGTTCTAATTGAAACTATTAGAAATATTATCCGCCCAGGTACCTTAGCTATTCGACTAGCAGCTAATATAATTGCTGGCCACTTACTCCTTTCACTTTTAGGAAACATGGGGCCCCTTATGCCCTCTAGTTTAATATTTCTATTAATTTTCTCCCAAATCTTGCTATTAATACTAGAATCTGCTGTTGCAATTATCCAATCTTATGTATTCGCTGTCCTAAGAACACTTTACGCGAGAGAAGTAAACTAATGTCATCTCACAGACACCATGCATACCACTTAGTGGATATAAGACCTTGACCCCTAACAGGATCCATTAGAGCCATACTACTAACATCAGGATTAGTGAAATGGTTCCATCAATTCAATCCAGACCTTCTCCTTTTTAGATTCATTACAATTATTTTAACGATAATTCAATGATGACGAGATATCACACGAGAAGGAACTTATCAAGGGCTCCACACCCAAATCGTAATAAGAGGCCTCCGATGGGGCATAATTCTATTTATTGTCTCAGAAATTTTATTTTTCTTCTCTTTTTTCTGAGCATTTTTCCATAGGAGATTAGCCCCAACAATCGAAATTGGAGTATACTGACCCCCAATAGGAATCCAACCATTTAACCCCTTTTCGATCCCCCTCCTAAATACAACTATTCTCCTCTCATCAGGAGCAACCGTAACATGAGCTCACCACGCAATTTTAAATTCTGGCCTCTCTGAGGCCACTCAAAGTTTAGGCCTAACCGTCATCCTAGGTATCTACTTTACCAGATTACAAGCTTATGAATACCTAGAAGCTTCTTTCTCCATCGCCGACTCAATTTATGGCTCCACCTTTTTTGTAGCTACAGGCTTCCATGGGCTTCATGTTATCATTGGTACTTCTTTCCTCTCAGTTTGTTTTTACCGACTTTATAAATGCCACTTTTCCAATAACCACCATTTCGGGTTTGAAGCAGCAGCATGGTACTGACATTTTGTAGATGTAGTTTGACTCTTCCTTTATATCTTTATCTATTGATGAGGAAGCTAATTTTTTAGTATACATTGTACATTTAGCTTCCAACTAAAAAGTCTAATCTTTAGAAAAATTAATTCTAATTATATTATCCTCTACTCTACTTACACTCACCATTGTATCTGCAATTATACTTCTTTCCTCCATCTTGTCTAAAAAAACAATTATAGACCGAGAAAAAATGTCCCCATTTGAATGCGGATTCGACCCTAAAAACTCCGCACGACTCCCCTTCTCCCTACGATTCTTTTTAATTGCCGTAATCTTCCTAATTTTTGACGTAGAAATCACTTTACTCCTGCCCTTAGCCTCAGTAGCCCCATTTACTAGCATCTTCTCATGAACTTACTCAGGAATTTTCTTTTTATTAATCCTTCTCTTTGGACTTTTTTATGAGTGATGAAAAGGGGCTCTAGAATGAGCCCACTGGAATTGTAGTCAACCATGACATATGATTTGCATTCATAAAGTGTTTTTAACCTATTTCAAATTAGAAAGCGAACATTTGCATTTAGTTTCGACCTAACTCTTGGTTTATACCTCTAATTTTTGATAGAAGCCAAACAGAGGCTTATCACTGTTAATGATACAATTGAATTCTTTTCCTATCAAGGAGATTTATGCCAAAGAAAAAGCTTCTAACTTATATCTTAAGCGGTTAAATTCCGTTAATTTCTCATTTTTATAGTGTAAATAACACATTACATTTTCGTTGTAAAACAGAAGATCTTCTTCTAAAAATTAAACACTTATAGACTAAATAGCCACCCTTGCAACTTCAACGCAATATTCTAATTGAAATATATAAGTTCATCTAAATCAAATAAAAAAAAACAATAATTACCCATAAAAAAAATCTTTTTATATAAATCATTACTATATTATCTTGTCTTATTTGTAAATACTTAGACCACCCTATAAAACTATGGAACCCACCGGATCCTCCTAAATACTCCGATCACCCCTTATCTATTACTTTCATATACACCCTTCCTGCATAAAACCTAAAGTAAGACAAATTCCTAGTAGATAACAACGGTATAAACCACATAGAACCTATAAAAACAACAGGAAAATAAGTTATTAAAACTTTTAGCCTGTACCTCACTCCTACAATATTTAAAATATAGCCAACTAGTGCCCCAAGTCCTCTCAGCAACAAAGCAAAAATTTTTATAAACAACCTTAAACAAATTATATACGGCTCAGGAAACACCATTCAAGCCAAAAAGGATCCTCCTACCACTGCTCCCAATCTTAGTAAGACCACAGATTTCATTATCATATTGTAGCTCTCCCCAATAAATATAATACCCCTTATATTCCTTTCGCCCCTTATAGTATAAAATACCAATCGAAAAGTATAACATACTGTTAAACCTGTAGCCATTCTATATAGTAAAAACCTAAAAAAATTTACTTTTCTTATAAAGACTACTTCAAGAATTAAATCCTTAGAATAAAATCCAGCTAAAAAAGGCATTCCACAAAGAGCCAAATTAGCTAAATTTATACATACACTAGTTAAAGGCAAACCTTTTACTAGCCTTCCTATCCTCCGGATATCTTGCCACTCTTTAGACCTATGAATGATTACCCCAGCACATATAAACAACAAAGCCTTAAACAAAGCATGAGTCAATAAATGGAAAAAAGCAAGATCAGAAAATCCCAAAGAAAGAATTCTTATTATAACCCCTAACTGTCTTAAAGTAGATAGCGCAATAATTTTCTTTAAATCAAATTCAAAGTTTGCCCCTAATCCAGCCATAAACATAGTTAAACAAGAAATAATTAACAAAAAAGACTGAACAGAAGAGCCTTCTAAAGCCCTTCTAAATCGAATTAGAAGATAAACCCCTGCCGTAACTAATGTAGAAGAGTGAACTAACGCCGATACTGGAGTAGGAGCTGCTATAGCAGCTGGCAACCAAGCTGAAAAAGGAATCTGTGCTCTTTTAGTTATAGCAGCCATACATACTAAACTCTTTATTAAAATAAAATGATCTCCTATATATAAACCGTAAAAAATAAAATTCCAACCTCCTAGCATAAATATTAAAGAGATACTCAACAGAATACCAACATCACCAATTCGGTTAGATAAAATAGTCAGTATTCCGGCATTAGCAGACTTCTCATTTTGATAATACACAACTAAAACGTAAGAAATCAGCCCTAACCCATCCCAACCTAAAAGAATCCTAATCAAATTAGGGCTAATAATTAAAAACCCTATAGAAAGAACAAACGCAAAAACTAAATACATGAACCGATTATAGCCTACATCACCCCTTATATAATCCCCCCTATAATATATAACTATAGAAGAAATAAATAAAACAAACCTTAAAAAAACCATACTTACCCAGTCAAAAATCAAAGTCATTACAATAGAAGAAGAATTCAAAGAAATAATCTCCCACTCAATTACATATCTTAGACTAAAATTTAAACTTATTAAACCTGCCCCTATTACAATCAAAGACCTCATAAATAAAAAAACCAAACTAATTAGATGTCTAGAAATACCCCATAACATAATTTAAAATATACTTAGTTATAATTTTGGTCCCACAAACCAACGTTTTTATTAAACTATTTAAATCCTCCAACTAGTTTTAATAGTTTATAAAAAATATTGGTCTTGTAAACCTAAGATGAATACTCCTTCTTAAAACTTCATTTAAACAATAAAACTGAATGACATCTCATATTTCGTTTTCCCCTTAATTTTAATTCTATCCCTATTATTCTCCCGACTATCCCATCCTCTCTCTATAGGATTAATTCTCCTTATTCAAACAACCGTTATCTGCATCTCATCAGGTCTCTATAACCCCTCATTCTGATTCTCATACATCCTTTTTTTAATCTTTTTAGGGGGAATATTAATTCTCTTTATTTATGTAGCATCCCTAGCCTCCAATGAACCCTTTAAGCTAAATATATCCTACTCTATTATTCTGATCGCCATCGCCCTCGCTTCTTCATCGTCCTTATTTTTGTTAGACCCAATAATCCTGCCATCCAAAATACATATCTTCTCCTCCTACATCTTATCTTCAAATAAAATCAACCTTATACTCTCATCAACAAGTATAATCTACTCACTTCCTCCTATATTCTTTACTATATTTATAATTCTATACCTCCTTCTCACCTTAATTGTAGTAGTAAAAATTATTAATATCTCTTGTAGGCCCTTACGACTCTCCAAGTCTAATTAATTTCCAGAGAATAGTTTTTAAAAATATTAATTTTGGAAATTAAAGATAAAAGATTTTCTTTTTTCTCTGAATATATTATATTAACCCTTATCTAATTCTACACTTTACTAATAAAAAATTATTTCGGTTATTCAATCCTTTCGTACTAAAATAACTCTCACTACTCTAAAAGATAGAAACCAACCTGGCTCACACCGGTCTGAACTCAAATCATGTAAAGATTTAAAGGTCGAACAGACCTTCTTATATAACTTCTGCGCTATAAAGAATCTTTAATTCAACATCGAGGTCGCAAACTCTTTTGTCGATAAGAACTCTCAAAAAAAATTACGCTGTTATCCCTAAAGTAATTTACTCTAATACTCTTAAAAAGATCATCAACTCAAATATTTTTGATACAAAAAAGAACAGTTAAATTATTTATATTCTTGTCGCCCCAACAAAATATTACCTACAATAATAAATCTTATAGCCTAATTAATTCTCTATTGTTATAATATTAAACTTTATAGGGTCTTATCGTCCCTCTAGATCATTTAAGCCTTCTCACTTAAAAGTTAAATTCAATTTTTTCAACAGAGACAGATTACTTCTCGTCCAACCATTCATACAAGCCTTCAATTAAAAGACTAATGATTATGCTACCTTCGCACGGTCACTATACCGCGGCCTTTTAGTAACCCAATGGGCAGGCCAGACTCTATAAACCCCCATACAGACATGTTTTTGATAAACAGGCGAAAGTAAATTTGCCGAATTCCTTTATTAAATAATGAGCTCTTTATAATTTTACACCATTTCATAACAAACTTCCTAAACCATTATATACTAATACAACCATTTTAAATACCTAAACTACAATTTTAAATACTCTCCCTTACTTATTTAAAGAACAAAAAATATTAAACTAAGAAAAATCTTAATAATAACACTCTATGAATATAGCTACTTCTAAGCCTAATTAAACATCTTCCTTCGATTGCCCCCATAAAAATTAAATAAAAAGCTTAACCCTTCTACTCCAACTAATTATACCACATAAATATAAATACTAAATTAAATTTATTTCACAAAGAACCAGATATCAGAAAGCCCGTCTAACATATCACTACTAAAATAAAATTTTAAATCTTTTTACAACAAAAACTTAAATTATAATTTAGCTATCTTCCTTTCGGGAATAATATAATCATTACATAATATTAAACATCCCTGATACACAAGGTACAAAACTTTACTTTTACTTTAATATTATTCAATGTATAAATTATTTCAGCTTTCTTTCACAATACTTTACTCTATAGTCCTATAAACCTATTCTCTTCAATTACTTAATTATCAAAATATTTTTCTTACTCTTAAAACAAACAAGCTATCTTAATTCAAAATAAATCGATCACGATAACCTCTTCAATGTAACTGAAACGCTAAACTTTAGCTTTATTTTGTCTTACCAAACTAACCCGGCCTTTACCCCCCCCCTATTCAACCCACATCTTATTAGTGCTTATAGCACATACTAAGAGGAATATCTTCCCTTAAATGTAAAGAATCTAAAACTAGAGTAAATCCATTTAGGTACAGATCTCCCGTCCTCGAGGGGGATCTTCTGTACCTAAAGGATTTATTCTCATATAATGGGAAGAGGTCTTATCTTCTAGTTCTGTATAGATAAGATCATTAACCCATTATAACATCTTAGAAATATTCTATATAGATTTAAATGTATATATATATCTACTTATAAGATTTACCCCCCCTCTTACTAGAATTTTATCATTTATATATCAAATTTTTATAAAAATCTTTATTATTTAAAATAATAAGAATTTTTTTATTTAAAAATAAATATAAAATACTTCGTCCTAAACTACCTTTCTCTCCAAACCAAGACCAATATTTTTTATAACCCCTCTAATCCCCCTACCGATTACACACTATCAACTTATGAACACCGGAATCACACCAGCCCTAAGAAAATCAAAACTTCTCGTGCACTTTACACTTGTACATATTCAAAAGATAAGCTAATTAAGCTAATGGGCTCATACCTCGTTTATGAGAGTAAACCTCTCTCTTTTCAATGCCTTACTCCCCATATAAAATTATATTCTCCATAGCCCTTATCTCAGGTTCAATCTTATCTATCTCCTCCACCTCATGGTTTTCAGCTTGAGTTGGACTAGAACTAAACCTCATATCCTTTATCCCCCTTATTTCCTCAAGAAGAAATAAAATTCCATCAGAAGCATCCCTAAAATATTTTCTTGTCCAAGCCTTAGGCTCAGCTCTTATTATCTTCTCCTCTTCACTTATTATTTTTTCAATAAACCCCTCCTTCCTTGTTATCTCCTTGGCTCTCCTTTTAAAACTTGGGGCTGCCCCATTCCACTTCTGATTTCCCCAAGTTATAGAAGGACTAAATTGGATTCAAGCTATTATTTTAATAACTATCCAAAAACTAGCTCCTATGTTTCTAATCTCCTTCCTACCAATTAGCTTATATATTTATTTTCTTATTTTCATAATCGCCCTTACCTCTGCTATTGTAGGGGCCCTAGGAGGGGTAAATCAAACCTCCCTTCGAAAAATTCTTACCTACTCCTCCATTAACCATATTTCATGAATATTATTCTCCATATTAATCAACGAAACCTTATGGATTATTTACTTCATTATATACTCCATTATTTCTACCTCAGTAGCCCTGCTCTTCCATTCCCTCCAAGCCTATTACTTTCCCCATTTAATAAATAACAACAAAACCACTTTTTCAAAAATTATCTCCATCTTAAGACTTTACTCATTAGGGGGCCTACCTCCATTTTCCGGATTCATTCCCAAATGAATTGTTGTCCAAGAAATAATTAATTCATCATTCTTTACCCCGCTTATTATTCTACTTATATCCTCCCTCGTTACCCTATACTTTTACATCCGACTCACTCTTTCTGCGGTATCATTCTCATACACCCAAAATAAATGGACTCAGTCATTAGGAATTTCCCCCTCTGTAAGATTACCATTCTTCTCTTTCCTAAACCTATTTGGACTCCTCATCCCATCCCTACTTATAACTAATTAAGATTTTAAGTTAATAAAACTAACATCCTTCAAAGCTGTAAAAAAAAGTCCAATCTTTTAAATCTTACCGATAACTCTTGACAAGAAAGTTTAACTTGTTTTTAGATTTACAATCTAACGCCTTTAACTCAGCCACCTTATCCCTAAAAATTAGTCAATACTATTGCCCCCTTTAAAATCACTACATTCAAAGGTAAACTGTGTATTATCAGTACAAAATATTCAGTTACTTTCCCAGAACAGCAAGAATATAATGAATTCAAAAACAGCCCATGTTGCCTTAGAGAATATATATATAAAGTATAAACAGCCCTAAAAAATGATAAACCTGAAATTCCAATTATACCAATTTCTCTCCACCTTACTACTCTAATTATTAATCTAATTTCCCCTAATAAATTCAACGTTGGAGGGGCTGCTATATTACCCACAATTAATAAAAATCACCATATACCTAAATTAGGTATAAAATTTAATAGGCCCTTCCTAATTATTAAACTACGCCTGCCCAAACGCTCATAAACTATATTTGCTAAACAAAACAAACCAGAAGAACATAACCCGTGCCCCACCATTACTACTACAGCCCCATTTAAACCTCATACACTCCCCACAATTAAGCCACTCAAAACCAATCCTATATGAGCAACTGAAGAATAAGCAATAAGTGATTTTATGTCTACCTGACGTAGGCATATTAACCTAACAATAACTCCCCCTAAAATCCCAATTCTTACCCACAACCAAGAAAATACTTTATTAATATCAGAGAAAATTATCAAAATACGAATTAAACCATACCCCCCAAGTTTCAAAAGTACCCCAGCTAAAATTATAGATCCAGCAACAGGGGCCTCAACATGGGCCTTTGGTAGCCATAAATGAAATATATATAAAGGTAACTTTACTAAAAAAGCAAAAATAGTACAAAAATATCACAAAATTTTCAAAGATCCCCTAACTCTAAATATTAAACCCATGCTTGAGCTTCCTATTAACTCATATAATCTTAATAAAGACACTAATAAAGGTAACGAAGCGAATAAGGTATAAAATAATATGTAAATCCCAGCTTGAATACGTTCAGGCTGATAGCCCCACCCTAAAATTAAAATAAGCATAGGGATTAATGACCTCTCAAAACTAACATAAAATATCAAATAATCTGTAGAACAAAAAGTTAATAATAAAACCATCAGTAAAATTAATCTAACAAATAAAAATATAGAATAAAAATTATTAGTCTTTTTAATACCTTGGCTTGCATACACTATCAATATGATAATCCAAACACTTAGTATAATTAAAATATTCCCTAAAAAATCTACTCCTATACCATAGCTCAAATTAAAAAAAAAGAAATCGTGGTTTAGTCTAAATACCAACACCAAAAAACATATTATAAGTAACCCAATCTCAACTACCTCCCACCTTCTGATAAAAATTATCAATACCAAATTAAATACTAAAAACTTTAACATGAAAGAACCCCTAACCTCCTAAAATAATCATTTCCATGAGATCGAACAATAGAAACCAATAAAGATAGCCCTAACGCCCCTTCACAGGCTACTAAAACTAAAAAAAATATAACAAAATACACCTCTATTCCTATTCCAGTAACATTAACCCTAATTATACCGAATACCCTTAATATCATAAATTCTAGCCCTAACAAAGCATTTAATAGATGCTTATGTTTAGAAATAAACGCTCTAAGCCCGCATGCCATCATAACTAAAAAAATAAAAACACCCATCCTAAATTTTAACATTAGTTTTAATGCTAAATAAAGGTCTGATCTTATTATACAATAAACAAATGACCACACCCCTGCGAAAATCCCATCCCTTATTCAAACTAGCTAACAGAGCATTCGTCGATATACCAATTCCAAGTAATATCTCCATCCTATGAAATTTTGGGTCTCTTCTCGGTTTATGCCTTATTCTCCAAATTATAACAGGGTTATTTTTATCTCTCCACTTTTCACCCCATATCGATCTTGCTTTTTCTGGTATCTCCCATATTTGCCGAGATGTAAATTATGGGTGATTATTCCGAACTATCCACGCCAACGGAGCTTCATTTTTCTTTATTTGTATTTACCTCCATATTGGCCGAGGTATCTACTATGGTTCATTTACCCTTCTTCATGCATGAATAGTAGGAGTAATAATTTTATTTTTAACTATAGCTACTGCCTTTCTAGGATATGTCTTACCCTGAGGTCAAATATCCTTCTGAGGAGCAACAGTTATTACTAACTTATTCTCAGCTATCCCATATATCGGGACTGATCTAGTACAATGAATTTGAGGGGGGTTCGCTGTAGATAATGCAACTTTAACGCGATTTTTTTCATTTCACTTCCTTCTGCCCTTTCTAATCTCTGCAGCCTCTATAGTTCATATTCTTTTTATCCATCACTCAGGTGCTAATAACCCCCTGGGATTTGCTGCTTGTATAGATAAAATTCCTTTCCACCCTTACTTTACATTTAAAGACATTGTAGGATTCCTTATTATATTCTTCCTCCTCATTATGCTAACCCTTCTAAATCCCTATCTACTAAGAGACCCTGACAATTTTACCCCTGCCAATCCTCTTGTAACTCCCATCCATATTCAACCTGAATGGTATTTTCTCTTCGCATACGCTATTTTACGATCAATTCCTAATAAATTAGGGGGAGTAGTAGCTCTAGTGCTTTCAGTAGCTATTCTTGCCACTCTCCCACTAACCTTCATAGCTAAATTCCAAAGGCTCTCCTTTTATCCTCTAAACCAAATCATATTCTGAGTTCTAATTTCCACAGTCCTGCTTCTAACCTGAATCGGAGCCCGCCCAGTAGAAGACCCCTACATCCTTGTAGGTCAAGCACTAACCTTGCTTTATTTTTCATATTATATCCTTAGACCTCTACTTTCTATTTTATGGGACAAATTATTAAACTGGTAATTTAGTTTATAAAAAACAAATGTTTTGAAAGCATTAATTAGATACTTTAGTCTAATTACCTTCTAATTTCAATAAACTAATTTAAGTTAATTAGTATAAAAATACCTTTAGCCCTATAAAAAAAACCAAATAATTCAAGGATACCGGCAAAAATCTCTTCCAAGCTAAATATATTAATTTATCATACCGCAATCGAGGAAGAGTCCCCCGGACCCAAATAAAAGCAAACCTAACTATCACTAATTTTAAACAAAACCAAAACCTAGTTACAACTCCCCCCAAAAAAAGTAAAGTAGATACTCCCCTTATAAATAAAATTCTAGCATATTCCGCCATAAAAATCAATACAAATCCACCCCTTCTATACTCAGTGTTAAATCCAGACACTAATTCAGACTCCCCCTCTGCAAAATCGAAAGGAGTTCGATTTATCTCAGCTAGACATGACCTAAACCACACCATAGATAATGGAAATGTTAACCAAAAAAATCAAATATACTCCTGGTAAACTCTAAACTCAATAAAATTAAAGCTCCCAATCAAAAAAATATAAGACAATAAAATTAAAGCTAACCTGACTTCATAAGAGATAGTCTGAGCCACTCCCCGTAGCCTCCCCAATAAAGAATATTTACAATTAGAAGACCAACCAGCCCTTATTAAAGGATAGACTCCTAACCTTAAACAGCATAAAAAGAACAATACACCCATTTCTAAATTTAATAAACCCAACTCATAAGGAATTACTATCCATAAAACTAAAGATACAAACAAACCAAATACAGGGGATAAATAATAAGGTCAAAAATTTGACATGACAGGTAAAGTTTGCTCCTTGACAAAGAGCTTTACTGCATCAGAAAAAGGCTGAAATAACCCTATAACACCTAATTTATTTGGACCCTTACGAATCTGGATATACCCTAAAATTTTACGCTCCAAGAGAGTAATAAAAGCTACTCCCACTAAAACACAAACAATTAATATTAGATATCTCAAAATTATAATAATCATAGTACTAAGTACTTTTACCTATAGTATATCCCTATATAATTAAATTCTAAATTTAACGCATTTTCTGCCAAAGCAAATTTTAACAAAATTTTACTTCCAGGTACACTTTCCAGTACACCTACTATGTTACGACTTATTCCACCTTAAATGGAAGCGACGGGCAATATGTACATAATTTAGTACTCTTATCATAAAAACTTATTAAATTTTAATTACAATTAAATCCGCCTTTACAGTACTAATTTTAACACTGATCCATTCTAAATAAATTTTATTGTAACCCATTTCTTCTAACTTATAAGCTGCACCTTGATCTAATATACTTAAATCCTTAATTACAATAACTAATTCTATAAAAGTTATCTAATAATGACGGTATACAAACTGTTAAACAAAAATTAGCAAGATATTACGTGTAGTATCACTTATAAAACAGGTTCCTCTAACAAGACTAAAATACCGCCAAATTCTCTGAATTTAAAGAACATAACTCTTAATACTCAGGTGCTTTATTTTTCTCTATTAAGTGTAATAGGGTATCTAATCCTAGTCCATCCCTCAACTTTATAAGCCTCCAATAACTCTTAAACCAACTTAAATTCATATTACAATAACTCAATTTCACCTTTTATCTACCATAAATCTAAATTAAAAATAATTCCTCAAATAACTTAAACCAAAATATTTCTACTTAACCTCCAAGTCTAACCGCGACTGCTGGCACAAAATTTAATCAGATTTCCATATAATTTGCTGTTATCAAGCCTCAACTAAACAAATAATATCTTGTACTGCGAATCAATACCTTAAAGTAATAACTTTCTACCTTAGTAAATAACTTTTAGCCCTTTACCACCTTTCCCATTAAAATTTGCATGTACTCTACAATTATAAAGCAAAAATCCAAGCAAGAATCAAACTTTTTATAATTATTACTAATTTTAGTTTATATTAGTATAAAGTTTGAACTTTAACTACCTTTTTTAAATTTTTTATAATACTTTAATTCTTAATTTTCAACAGGTATAATAAATATACAACTAAATATAAATTCATAATATCACAATCAATAAAAGTATGATGCCTGAATAAAGGGTAGTTTTGATAGAACTAATCAAGTAGAATACCTACTCATACTTTAACCACATAAGCTTTAGTAACTTGTACATCTTCAAATTTGCAATTTGACGTCTTTTTTCCACCATAAAGCCAATTATTCAT